AATTCCTAAATACCTATAGTATAAGGTTTCCCATTACTGGCTTCGGAATAGAAACTGAAGATCTTGGTAAAGTGTGAGTTGGCGGGTCCTAATAATTCATGAAAAGGTTTTTTTTTCTAATCCTTTCATTTCAGGTAATTGCTTGGTCGTACAGTGGTAGATAGTATTCGATGAAAGAAACAGAACAAATAATAATTGGAACAATTATCAATATTCGTGATGCAACCATTGCTGCATTAGATCCAAAGGTTCCTTCTTAACCTAGCTACAAGGAAGGGACTGAACTCTATGATATGCAAAGACAGAGTGTGAAATCTAAAATAAAAAGGATAATAGCAATTGCTAGTTTTAGAATTGAGTTGGGCTCGAAATAAAGGTTTTATTTCTTCGAGAGATCATGGGATACTTTTATTTTTCTTCTCATTCGAAATATTATGTGCAATTAACCAACCTACTACTGAATGAATCCAATGATTAAAAAAGTAAAAGCGTTATCCGGCTGTTTGTTCCAAAATAGATTATATAAATTGAAAAAGAAACGAAATGATCAAAATCAAAAAAAAAATGGAATTTTCAAATCCAATTCTTTTATTCCATAGTTACTCAAAGAGAACTTCATTTTTGATTGAAGTTACAAGACACAGTTCTTATTTACTTGACTCACGGGTTGCTTACTGAATCCGTTGATTCGGAATCACGGGATCCGTAGATGTTACAGATGACGAATCCATCTTTTTTTTTTTCTACCCCTTTACTTTCTCTTTTTTAGTGCCAATGGCTGATGAATCAAGAACTTTCAATTGGAACAGATTCTGTCAATTAGTATTTTTTCTTGTCATTGGATCTCGCAAAAATGGAAACTTAGGTAAGTGCTTTATAAACATATGTATAAAAAAGAACATATATCATTTAGCCCCTCCATGACTACTATAACTAGTTATTTCGGTTTTCTACTGGCTGCTTCAACTATAACCCCAGCTCTATTGATTGGTCTGAGCAAGATACGACTTATTTGAAATTCAAATTAATTGAATGAACAATTCATAAAAATGAGTATTTCTGTGAGATTCCCGGTATTCTATGTTCCTTCCCGTGTCAATTGCCAATTCTTGGTTATTGAGATTCATGGGCGATTCGGATTAATATTTAGAGATAGATATTACCTCTCTTTTTCTCTTCTTTCAAACAAATTGAAATGATTGAAGTTTTTCTATTTGGAATTGTGTTAGGTCTAATTCCTATTACCTTGGCCGGATTATTCGTAACTGCATATTTACAATACAGACGCGGCGATCAGTTGGACCTTTAATTGAGTAACATCTCTTTTTTTGATTGACCTCCTCTTGAATTTCCAGGAGGTCAAATTAAGGTTGCAGTTCAAGTTAGTGAAGTTATTTTATTGTGATTCGACATTAAAAGAATCACGCTCTGTAGGATTTGAACCTACGACATCGGGTTTTGGAGACCCACGTTCTACCGAACTGAACTAAGAGCGCTTTATTATGATGGGAGATACGAATGTCAAGAAAAGGATTCTTTTCGTACCCCCAATCCATCTTGTATGTATAGTATCATAAAATGATAGATTATGTCCAATTTGAATCGATCTCAATTGACCCCTCGTTACTGTCCATAGGAGAGGTAATAGGTAGGGATGACAGGATTTGAACCCGTGACATTTTGTACCCAAAACAAACGCGCTACCAAGCTGCGCTACATCCCTTTCATTTGTTGTACAGTGCCATTGTAGGGAATCCCTGTCTTGTTTTCCACATCGTAATTTCCTCTATCTATATAGAATTTCTTTTTCCTTTCCATTCCTTCGATCTTATATAAAAAAGAAAAGAATTATATACATACCTAACATATAAAGGAATGAATATTTATCAGTAATGCTCAGGAAGAAGTGTTTATCTTTTTCAGTTTCAGGGACAGGTGGATCTCATCTACCGGATCATTGTATATATCCATTTTAGTTAGGGATTCCCCGTACAAATACAAATGATCTTTAACTACATATGCATCTGATCATATATATATTACAATATAGAATAAAGTCAATAAAGTTAAAGAAAAAGAAGGAGGATTTTCAATGCGAGATATAAAAACATATCTCTCCACGGCACCTGTACTAGCTACTCTATGGTTCGGGTCTTTGGCGGGTCTATTGATAGAGATTAATCGTTTATTCCCAGATGCGTTGACATTCCCCTTTTTCTCATTCTAGTTATTGACATGGGAAGAGATGAAGAAGATTAGAGATACAATAAATTATCTGTGACTAATCCCCCTCTTTTTTTTTTTTTAGTTGTTTAGGAAAGAAAGAGAAAGAATAAAAGTGGATTGAACCTCATCGAAACTGGAGTTCAGGATAGAATTCATTTTATATAAGGAGAACAGAAATAGAAGTGTGGGTCGAGGGCAGGCTGTTCAAGATCATACAAGATAGTAAATGAAATACTGAGATTAGGAATAATTGATAGTTAGAAATAATTGTATTACTTAATAATTTTATGACTCTATTGATTGCAACGAAATCCTTCATAATTGAATTGATTTCGAGTTAGCAACTTTTCGTTTCATTCCTTTCTTCTTCTCAGCTTCTGTTCGAATCGAAAATAGAAGAATTGAGTGAATCCAAAATCCAAAGGAGGTTCATGGCTAAGGGTAAAGATGTCAGAGTAGTAGTTATTTTGGAATGTACCAGTTGTGTCCGAAATGGTTTGAATAAAGAATCGCGGGGCATTTCCAGATATATTACTCAAAAGAATCGACACAATACACCTAGTCAATTGGACTTGAAAAAATTCTGCCCTTATTGTTACAAGCATACGATTCATGGGGAGATAAAGAAATAAATCGAACGGAACGCGTGTGTCACTCTTCCAAGGAAGAGGAAGAAATTACATATATATATACAAATAAAATCCTATTTCGGTCGGATCCGAAATGAATGAATAAATGGGATTTTAGAAATAAGAAAGAAATCATGGATAAACCCAAGCGGCCCTTTCGTAAATCTAAGCGATCTTTTCATAGGCGTTTGCCCCCAATTGGATCGGGGGATCGAATTGATTATAGAAACATGAGTTTAATTAGTCAATTTATTAGTGAACAAGGAAAAATATTATCTAGACGAGTGAATAGATTAACCTTGAAACAACAACGATTAATTACTATTGCTATAAAGCAAGCTCGTATTTTATCTTCGTTACCTTTTCTTAATAATGAGAAACAATTTGAGAGAACCGAGTCGATCCCTAGAACTACAGGTCCTAGAACTAGAAATAAATAAGCCTATTCCTCAATCGAATCAAAACTCTAATTGGAACTCAGATTGATGTTTTGTTCGAAAAAGCCACGAGATTGTTGCACCGTAATAATAATAAAAAAAAGAATGGGGGGAAGAAGAAATCTTTTTTTTTTATTGAAAGGTGTTCGTTCATTCCTACTACTTATCTTATCATATGAATTTCTACTATACCCTCCCGGAGTTCATTCTCCGGGGAACTCCGTTTAAAGCATTCCGGTGAATTCCTTCCAATCTCCTTATTTGATGATCTCATTGGAAATCGTGTCAAGACAATTCCTATTTGATATAGCTATTTGTGCAGGTATTTTACGATTAAGAAGCAACTCCCTCTTGTACAGATCAAGTATTAATCGACTATAACTACGGGATCCCCTATTCTCACGAGTTACTGCATTTATCCGAGTGATCCACAAGCGACGAAAACTTCTCTTTCGCCTGCCTCTATCCCGATGAGTGGAAACCAAAGCTCTCATTTTCTGTTGAGTAGTAGTTCGAGTAAGTCTTGAATGAGCCTCTCGAAAGGTTGATGCAAATAAACGAATTTTTGTTCTATGTCTCCAAGCTCTATATCTTCTTCTAACTCTGGTCATTGAATCAAATGAAACTTTGATGAATAACTAATTGATTTCTTTCAGTCATTCTTTTCCCCTCTCCTGGTTTATTAATAACAAAACGGATTCTTCCGATGTATAAAATACAAATTCCAATGGCTTTTGCTACTATAACCTTCCCAACCACGATTTTTTTATTTCTTCCAGGCATTTCACCTCAAAAAAAAAGAAATTGTACCGATGTTAGGTATAAATAAAATCAAAGTAGGTATAAAATAATATAGTAAATGGATAAATAGTGGTTTCCATCGTTTCTATGGTTACTTCTTAAACGGTGAGGTCCTCTCTATACACCGGAGCCCCTTTCCTCATTTAATCAATGTTATTGGTAACTTGTACAGTTCACACTCTTTGGCTCTACCCATGAATTATCCAGTAATAGGTCTTTTTACAATGAGATCTATCCATACAGTGACGGCATTTAATTATGAAGGTTGAATAGGTAGCTGACCCTGTTAGTCCGTTCTTGCAAGAGTAGGAGCATAATCTTTCTGCTTTTTAAATATAATATCATTTTCCCCGCTTAATGGATAACCATTTGCTACCAATGGGGAATTGCTTTTCATCTCAAATCGAGGTGATTGGATTTGCACCAATGGAAACCATAAATTCCATACACAATAGTGGTAGCGGTATATGAGAGATCTTTATTTTTAGATAGTGAATAGAGTTCTTCTATTCTATCTTATTCATGGGTCATGGGTACGGGCCATTGATACTGTAAAAATGGTCTCATTTGTTCTAGCTCATGATCTGAACGAGTCGCACATACACCCTAGTACATGTTCCTCGACGCTGAGGACATCCTCGAAGAGCAGGGGATTTCGTGATATTTCTTATTGGCTGTCTTATGTTTCTAATAAGTTGTTTAATAGTTGGCATGCTGAATCATATACAGAATGGGTTGGTTTAGATCGATCCTAACCAGATGATTATCAATTATTTCCATTTAATATTTTATTCAGGTAAGAAGATAAAAGATCAAATAATGGTTCATTCAAATTATGATTCGAAATGGAATCAAAGATTTATGTCAAATCCCCGGTATTTTCGACCGCTACAAGATCAATAATGCCATGATCTTGGGCTTCTGTTGCTGACATAAAAACATCCCTTTCCATGTCTTCGGATACAACCCATAAAGGATTGCCCGTTCTTTGTACATAAACCCTTGTGAGGGTTTCGCGGAGTTTTAGTAGTTCTTTCGCTTCCAGGATAAATTCTCCTGTGGGTGCCTCATAAAAAGAACTAGCAGGTTGATGGATCATAACCCTGATGATATAACATAATGAATGATTCCTCTACCTCGCATGATTGGGGGAAGGGATAAAGAATAACAAGCGGGGAGAAAAAAAAAAGATAGAATTGAACAACCGTACAGGCATTTTTTGTGCATTGCATACGGCTCTGCAATGGAATTTCTTTTTCTCTTCTTTAGTCGAAGAAAGAGACAAGTCGAATCCATCAGACCCGGATCGTTGAATGATCCATTTACCATCCTTCCTTTCGGAGTAATCAAAAATACTATGATGGTTCCGTTGCTTTATATATTTATCTCGTTTGTGATTCAGCAATCCCAAAGTTTATTTCTGATCCGATCAAATCAAAATTAAGTAAAAAATGATCTTTTTTCACACTCTTTCATAACATAAATATTGGATGGAAAGAGACTTCTGGTGTGGAAGCAAAAAGGTTTGTGACGCTGAAACGGACCCCGCTACATAAGATCAAATCGGAAATAACCTTTTTTTCATACTACTATCCCGATACATAATCTCATATTATATTATGAAAAAAAAAATAATAATAATAGTTTGCTCATATCGAACTTGAAATGCCATGCTATTATGACTTAATTATTTTATTCATATTCCATATGGCGAAGGCATAGTCTTTTTTTTTTTTTCTCAAATCAAAAAACTCATTGGCGCCAAGCGTGAGGGAATGCTAAACGTTTGGTAATTTCTCCTCCGACCAGGATGAAAGATCCCATTGAAGCGGCTAATCCCATGCATATTGTATGCACATCTGGTGGCACAAATTGCATAGTATCATAAATAGCTATTCCTGGGATTACCCATCCGCCGGGAGAATTTATAAACAAATAAAGATCTTTGGTATCATCTTCTATGCTGAGATATACCATGAGACCAACAAGTTGATTCGAGATCTCGCTATCAACTTGTTGGCCTAAAAAAAGTAATCTTTCTCGATGAAGTCGGTTGATTAGGACAAAATTGTATTCCTTAGGAACCGTACACGCACCTTTGGATGCATACGGTTCAAAAAATCAAAATTGAGAAAAAAAAAAAAGAAATGTGTCGATTCCAGCCCTATTTCTTTTTTCGTAGCAGGCTTTTTCCTAATGAAGGGGCTTTTTCTTTCATTTTCAAGAAACACGAGTTTTGACTTGCTTCCCTATCTATATAAAAAAGAATTCACTGAACTTATCGAACTAACCTCTCATTGATGTATTGTTTCATCGAGATCCAAATCACTATGTCATTTTCTTGTTCCCGAATGGGCCTCTTCAACTCTTTTAGGTTTATGCTCTACTCCGGGTAAAGGTCTGCCCGAATTCCATTTGTACATATAGGACAAATGATTCCAGTACCACTTCTTTTTGCTACGACTTTCTTCTTTTTCAATTTGTTTTATGCCTTCCACAAAATATTCGATGTATTCACCATATTATTCCATTCCATTGATTGGCGAGATCACTTATATGGTATAAAGAAATCATTTAGGATAGGGTGGGAATCATACATAGATTCCCAATTTGGTATTTTCTGAACGGAGCCTGTATACTTCATTTTATTGGTCCAAGCCAACCATAAATTCTTTTAATTGATAATATGGATCCCCCAACCAAAAATAAATTGATCTAATTGCACTTCACGCTTCGAATTATTGATGGTTCAATCAATCTTTCTTGGGCGAAATAGAGGATATCTCGATCGGGGGAGAAAACGGGGAAATCCCATATGACCCAATATGTCTGACAAGTCACACTATACGTCAACCCAAACTGCATCTTCCTCTCCAGGACTCCGGAAAGGTACTTTTGGAACACCAATGGGCATTAAATGAAAGAAAAAGGAGTTAAGTACTCTATTTCACTTTGATGTGGAAACGTAATAAACAATATAAACAATGGGTTTATTGTCTTCATAATATTGTCATTTATCATATTTTATCGATCGATTGGAAGATTCATGGAGGAAGACGGAATAAAGGAAAATTCTTACGAACGGATCGTTCGAAGGATAAACAAGTATCTATAAATTCGCTCACAAAAAATAGGACTAATCGCCCCATTGCGTATTGGTACTTATTGGGTATAGAATAGATCTGCTTCTTTTTGTTCCTACGAGCAGAAGTTCCATTATTACCAACGTAACAGAATAAATATTAACCCTTGTTTCGAGATAATCCGACGAAAAAGTGAGGTCCATAGCATAGTTATTTCCAATGCGATAAAGTGACATAGTGTCTATTTTTTTTGAGAAAGGGGTATTTCCATGGGTTTGCCTTGGTATCGTGTTCATACCGTCGTATTGAATGATCCTGGTCGGCTGCTTTCTGTCCATATAATGCATACCGCTCTAGTTTCTGGTTGGGCCGGTTCGATGGCTCTATACGAATTAGCAGTTTTTGATCCTTCTGACCCCGTTCTTGATCCAATGTGGAGACAAGGTATGTTCGTTATACCCTTCATGACTCGTTTAGGAATAACCAACTCATGGGGCGGTTGGAGTATCACAGGAGGAACTATAACGAATCCGGGTATTTGGAGTTACGAGGGTGTGGCCGGGGCACATATTGTGTTTTCTGGCTTGTGCTTCTTAGCAGCTATCTGGCATTGGGTGTATTGGGACCTAGAAATATTCTGTGATGAACGTACGGGAAAACCCTCTTTGGATTTGCCCAAGATCTTTGGAATTCATTTATTTCTCTCAGGGGTGGCTTGCTTTGGGTTTGGCGCATTTCATGTAACAGGCTTGTATGGTCCTGGAATATGGGTGTCCGATCCTTATGGCCTAACCGGAAAAGTACAATCTGTAAATCCAGCATGGGGCGCGGAAGGTTTTGATCCTTTTGTTCCGGGAGGAATAGCCTCTCATCATATTGCAGCAGGTACATTGGGCATATTAGCAGGTCTATTCCATCTTAGTGTCCGCCCACCCCAACGTCTATACAAAGGATTACGTATGGGCAATATTGAAACTGTCCTTTCCAGTAGTATCGCTGCTGTCTTTTTTGCAGCTTTCGTTGTTGCTGGGACTATGTGGTATGGTTCAGCAACTACCCCGATCGAATTATTTGGTCCCACTCGTTATCAGTGGGATCAGGGATACTTCCAGCAAGAAATATATCGAAGAGTTGGCGCCGGTCTAGCCGAGAATCTGAGTTTATCGGAAGCTTGGTCTAAAATTCCTGAAAAATTAGCTTTCTATGATTACATCGGTAATAATCCGGCGAAAGGTGGATTATTCAGAGCAGGCTCAATGGACAACGGGGATGGAATAGCTGTTGGATGGTTAGGACACCCTATTTTTAGAGATAAAGAAGGGCATGAACTTTTTGTACGTCGTATGCCTACTTTTTTTGAAACATTTCCAGTAGTTTTGGTAGACGGAGACGGAATTGTTAGAGCCGATGTTCCTTTTAGAAGGGCAGAATCGAAGTATAGTGTCGAACAAGTGGGTGTAACTGTTGAGTTCTATGGTGGCGAACTCAATGGAGTCAGCTATAGCGATCCTGCTACTGTGAAAAAATATGCTAGACGTGCCCAATTGGGTGAAATTTTTGAATTAGATCGTGCTACTTTGAAATCCGATGGTGTTTTTCGGAGCAGTCCAAGGGGTTGGTTCACTTTTGGACATGCTACGTTTGCTTTGCTCTTCTTTTTCGGACACATTTGGCATGGTGCTAGAACCTTGTTCAGAGATGTTTTTGCTGGTATTGACCCAGATTTGGATGTTCAAGTGGAATTTGGAGCATTCCAAAAAATTGGAGATCCAACTACAAGGAGACAGGTAGTCTGATACAACATTGCTATGGTATCTTTCGCCTCTATATTTGATTTTTTTATTTGACAGAAGGTACCGTAGAAATATTGATTTTCATCATCGCCTTTCTTTGCTCTTGTCCTTTCTTTATCTGGGAAATGATCCCAAATGAACAGGTGTGGAAGCTATAATTGTAAACCACGATCGAATCTATGGAAGCATTGGTTTATACATTCCTGTTAGTATCGACTTTAGGGATAATCTTTTTCGCTATATTTTTTCGAGAACCGCCTAAGGTCCCGACTAAAAAGATGAAATGATTTTTCATTATCTTAATTGAAGTAATGAGTCCCCCATATGGGGGACTCATTACTTCAATTAGTCCCCGTGTTCCTCGAATGGATCTCTTAGTTGTTGAGAGGGTTGCCCAAAAGCGGTATATAAGGCGTACCCCGTAAAGCTTACAAGTGAACCAGATATGGAGATGGCGACTAAGGTTGCTGTTTCCATTATTAGAAATTTCAAGACCGCGATGGATCTATGCTACGATAAGATCGTTTATTTAAAACGGAATAGTATACAAAGTCAACAGATCTCAACCAATGAAATAGTATTTATGGCTACACAAACCGTTGAGGGTAGTTCTAGATCTGGGCCAAGACGAACTATTGTAGGGGATTTATTGAAACCATTGAATTCGGAATATGGTAAAGTGGCTCCTGGATGGGGAACCACCCCATTTATGGGTGTCGCAATGGCTCTATTTGCAATATTCCTATCTATTATTTTGGAGATTTATAATTCTTCCGTTTTACTGGATGGGATTTCAATGAGTTAGGTCCATAAGGCTTTTCAATCAAAAATGAATCACTTAGGACTCAGATTTATAGTCCATTCTGGTAGTTCGACCGTGGAATTCCGTTGTTTCGGTATTTCCGGAATATGAGTGTGCGACTTGTTATAATTGATCCTATTGATAGTACAGAGAATGGGTCTGTCATCTCGGTAGAGATGGTTCTGCCTCGTCGGATATTCATCCTAGTATCTGGAGCACGGAATAGATC